ATTTAATATATAAATTGAAAGTTTTTTTTTGAAATTAATTTGTGTATTATTTTATTTAATTTGATTAAAGTTCCTCTCAATTTGGTTAGTTTAGTAGTTATATTTTATTTATATACAATAAATAATTTATATTAATATATTACATTTAATTTAATATGAATACTTATAAGTTCTATTTATTTATGTTAAGTTATTATTTTAAATTATCTATTTACCTAGGATTATAGCTACTTATGTTTTTAGCTTAAAAGAAATTATTGTATTATAATATATATATTAATATTTAATTAAATATTTAACATTATTATAAATGTATATAACAAATATAATTTTGTTATTTAAATATGAAAAATTATCTTAATATATACATTTATATTAATTATATAAATATAATTAACATATATTATATAATTAAATAATTTCAATATTAATATTTTAAATTAACTTAATATAAAAAAACTATTTTATGATAATAACATATTATATTAAATTACATAATTATATCAAAAATATTTATTATATTATTTAATCTTTCTTTATTATATAGTGAAAAGAAAGATTAAATAAGAAAGATATAATACATTTATTGGTATATGAGTTCCATATTTATCTTTAATTATATATAATAGAGAAGTTGTTGTGGTCATTATGGACCTACAAGTTCTTTTTTTTTTTTCTTTTTATTTGCTGTTTTTCTTTTTTTTTCTTTAAATATTTGTTTTTCTTATTTTTATTTTATTTCTTTTAATTTTAAAAATTTTTATTTCTATTTCTAAAAGTTTTATTCTTGCTTGTTTATTCACTTTTTCTTTGTATTATATGTAAGTTTTTGTTAGACTAAATGTTCTTTTTGCAGTAATTTGATTTAATTATCAAGTGATTTTGGATTTAGCAATTGATTTAGTATCGGCATAATTCGTGCCAGCAGCCGCGGTTATACGATTGATACAAGTGAATATTATTGGTTAAAACAGTTGTTTATATTACTTGGGTTGCAATATAAATTTGTAAGGTGAAATGTTAAAATTTATTTATAGCCCTTTTTATGAATCTGTGAAATTTAAATAATAAACTAGGATTAGATACCCTATTATTTTAAATGTAAATTTTACTTACCAGGGTACTGTTAGTTAGATCTTTAAACCCAAAGAATTTGGCGGTATCTCATTCCATTCAGAGGAACCTACCCCGTGATTGATAGTACACGATTTACTTTACTTAATTTACTTGTTTGTATATCTCCGTTATCAGAGAATCTTTTTAGAGTTATAATTCTCAGGATTTATAATTATAAAATATTTCAGGTCAAGGTGCAGCTTATAATTAAGAGGAGGTGGGTTACAATAGATTTTTGTTTATAACGGATTTGATAGTGAAATACTGTTGATGAAGGTGGATTTGATAGTAATTTGATTAATTTAATTTAATTGATATTGGCTCTGAGGTGTGTACACATCGCCCGTCGCTCTCATTATTGATTGTCCTATTATATTTTTAGGTGTATTTCAATTTAGATGAGATAAGTCGTAACATAGTAGATGTACTGGAAAGTGTATCTAGGAAGAAGGATTACAAGATATAACTTATTAGTAAAGTATTTCACTTACACTGAAAATTTTTCTGTGCAAATCAGGATATCTTGATTATTTATTTTATTATATTTATTTATTGTTTTTCAATTATTTAATATAAGTAATTTTATTGGTTTTTGTCTTAGTATATTTTATAGAACTGATTTTTAAAATTATAGTTTATTGGTAATGTAAGTGTTTTATGAAATATTATATTAAATTTTTTAAAGTAAATTTTATTTGTTGTACCTTTTGTATCAGGGTTTATCAAAATTTTGGTATTTATAATACTTTTCTCGATTTGGGTTGATTTATAATTAATTTATAGTTAATGTGTCATAATTATTATTAAATTATTTATAGAAATGAGATGTTAATCGTTTCCCAAGATATCTAGTTTCTTAAGAAAAAATTTAATTTTTTAAAGTTAATTGTTTTTATTTAAATTTTTAAGTATAAATATTAACTTATTTATTCTTTAAGGGATAAGCTTTAAAGTTTATAACCTATAATTTTCTTTTTATAATATAATAGTAGGCTTTAAACCAGCCATCTTTGAGATTACGTTTTAGTTCATTATTTTATATTTTGATTTTATAATTATTTTAGGTTTTTTATTAAGATTTTTGATTTAATTTTAAAAATTTTTGTAATAATGATTGAATTAGTATATTTATTTGTATAAAATTTTTACCTTGTAAATTTATTATAAGGAACTAGGCAAAATTGATTTCCGCCTGTTTATCAAAAACATGTCCTCTTGAAAATATTTTGAGGTCTGGCCTGCTCACTGAGCTGATTTTGAAGAGCCGCGGTATTTTGACCGTGCAAAGGTAGCATAATCATTAGTCTCTTAATTGGTGGCTGGAATGAATGGCTTGACGAGAAATCAACTGTCTCTTAATAATTTTTTGAATTTAACTTTTAAGTCAAAAGGCTTAAATTTATCTTTAGGACGAGAAGACCCTATAGAGCTTGACATTTTATTTTTATATAGTTTTTTGTTGTCTTTCTATATTTAATGATAATGTTTTGTTGGGGTGACATGAAGAATAAATAAACTCTTCATTATTATATCATTGATTTATGTTTGTTATTTTGATCCATAATTTATGATCATAAGATTAAGTTACCTTAGGGATAACAGCGTAATTGTTTTTGAGAGCTCATATCGACAAAGCAGATTGCGACCTCGATGTTGGATTAAGAAAAATTTTGGGTGCAGTAGCCCAGTGATTAGGTCTGTTCGACCTTTAAATTCTTACATGATCTGAGTTCAGACCGGCGTGAGCCAGGTCGGTTTCTATCCTAAGATTAGTTAATTCATATTAGTACGAAAGGACCATATGGTTAAAATATTTTTTATCTTATTGATTAATATTAATTTACTATTTTGACAGATTAATGTGTTGAATTTAGAATTCATTTATGTAGATTTTTTCTACAAATAGTATTGATACTTTATGATTTTTTTATATTTATTTTGAACTTTATTTTACTTGTTATTTGTGTTTTAATTAGTGTAGCTTTTTTAACTTTATTGGAGCGTAAGGTTTTAGGTTATATTCAGATTCGTAAAGGTCCAAATAAAGTTGGTTTTGCGGGGATTCCTCAACCTTTTAGTGATGCTATTAAATTAATTTGTAAGGAGCAGCCAATTCCTATTATATCTAATTATTTGCTTTATTATTTTTCTCCTGTTTTTAATTTAATAATTTCTCTTGCTGTTTGAGTAATTTTTCCTTATTTAACTTATATATGTTCTTTTTCTTATGGGTTTTTGTTTTTTTTATGTTGTACTAGATTAGGTGTTTATACTGTTATGATTGCTGGCTGATCTTCTAATTCAAATTACTCTTTATTAGGATCTCTTCGTTCTGTTGCTCAAACAATTTCATATGAGGTCAGATTGGCTTTGATTTTATTATCTTTAATTATTTTAATTGGTAGTTTTAATATATTTGATTTTATGAATTATCAACTTTATTGTTGATTTATTATTATTTCTTTTCCTTTAGCTTTAGCTTGTTTTGCCTCTTGTTTAGCCGAGACGAATCGTACGCCTTTTGATTTTGCTGAAGGTGAATCTGAATTAGTTTCAGGGTTTAATATTGAATACGGTGCTGGGGGTTTTACTTTAATTTTTTTGGCTGAATATACTAGAATTGTTTTTATAAGTATATTACTTGCTTTAATTTTTTTAGGAGGTGATTTTTATTCTTTTATATTTTTTATTAAGCTTGCTATTATGTCTTTTGGTTTTATTTGAGTTCGTGGAACTTTACCTCGATTTCGTTATGATAAATTAATATATTTGGCTTGAAAGAGTTTTTTACCTTTATCTTTGAATTTTTTTATTTTCTTTGTTGGTTTAAAGATTTTATTTATTTCATTTATTTAGTGAAATTTTTTAAGAAAAAGTTAATAGAAGAGTTAAACTTCTAGTTTTATGTTTTCAAAACATATGCTTTTCCTAAGCTAATTAACTTATTTATTTTATTCCTTAATTAGCTTATCTCATGCATTTGCAACATGTACATTAATTAAGAAATATGTAAAGTAGATGATTGTTAAGATTTGACCCGTTATAATATATGGTTCTTCAACTGGTCGTTTACCAATTCATGTTAGTAAACATACAACAACTACTATAATTCAGAATAAGATTTGATTAATAGGGTAAAATTGAATGCCTCGGAATGGTGTTTTATTATAAAATGGTAAAATTATTAAGATTCTAATTGATAAGAATAATGCAATAACACCTCCTAACTTATTAGGAATTGATCGTAAAATTGCGTAAGCAAATAGAAAATACCACTCTGGCTGAATATGAACTGGTGTTACTAAAGGATTTGCAGGTACAAAGTTATCCGGGTCTCCTAGTAGATAAGGATTGATTAAACATAGTATAATTAATAATGATGTTATTAATACAAATGTGATTGAATCCTTAAAAGTAAAGTACGGGTGGAACGGAATTTTTTCAATGTCTCCATTTAATCCTAAGGGGTTATTAGACCCTGTTTGATGGAGAAAAAATAAATGAATTGCTGCTATTGCAGCAATAATAAATGGTAATACAAAATGGAATGTAAAAAATCGATTTAATGTTGCATTATCAACAGCAAACCCACCTCATACTCATTGAACTAGGTCTGTTCCTAAATAAGGAATTGCTGATAATAGATTAGTAATTACTGTTGCACCTCAAAATGATATTTGGCCTCAAGGTAAAACGTAACCTATAAATGCTGTTGCTATAACTAAAAATAGGATTACTGTCCCAATTATTCAGGTGTGTATATACATATAAGATCCATAATAAATTCCTCGTCCTACATGTAAATAAATACAAATAAAGAATATAGATGCTCCATTTGCATGTAAAGTCCGGATAATTCATCCGTTATTTACGTCCCGGCAAATATGGACTACACTTCTAAATGCTATTTCAATATTTGATGTATAGTGTATAGCTAAAAATAGTCCGGTCACAATTTGAATTACTAAGCATAACCCTAGTAGGGACCCAAAATTTCATCAAAATGAAATATTTGTTGGTGCTGGTAAATCAACTAATGAGTTGTTAATAATTTTAATTAATGGATGGCTTAATCGTAAGGGTTTGTTCATTGGTGTAATTATCTTATTTTACGAATAGGTCCTTGATTAATGTTAGTGATTTTAACCACTGCTAGGAGTGCTAAAAATAAATAAATTATTATTATTATTGTAATAATAAATGTTGGTCTATTGTACAATTTTTCTAAAGATATTGTTATTTCTTGATAATTAATTGAGTTATCAATATTTATAGTTTCAGTATTTTTGAAGAAATCTATAAATATGATTATATCTAAGATAATTAATGTTGATATAATAAGTATCCATATTGTTAAGGTTATAATTATAGTAATTGATTTGGGTTGAAACATTTCATTTGATGCAATTCTTGTAATGTAAATAATAAAACTAGTATTACCACCAAGAAATGTTAAGAATAAAGTATATGACAATCAATAACTTTCCATTATTGTTCCTGTTATTAATCCGACAGGAAAAGTTTGGAGGATAATGAAAAGTATTATTGATATTGGATGTCTTAATTTAATAAAGTTAATATTTATTACGTTTGATAATGACATAATTATTATTTTAATCATTTCAGGGGTTAGTTTATTTAAAATATCGGTTTTGGGGACCGATGATGGAAGCTTTTCCACCCTTGAAGTTTTAAAAGTGGGGGCTAAACTTATTTCCGGTTTACAAGACCGGCGTTTTTTTTAAACTATTAAAACTAATGTTTATATTTTCTATTTTTACTTCTTTGTTGGTATATTTTGCTGGTGTTTATGTTTTTTCTTCTAAACGTAAACATTTATTAATGGTTCTTCTTAGATTGGAGTATATTGTTCTTTCTTTATTTATGCTTATTGTTATTTTTCTTATTGAATTTGACTATGATTATTTTTTTCCTGTTATTTTTTTGGTTTTTTCTGTTTGTGAAGGGGCCTTGGGTCTTTCTATTTTAGTTTCTATAATTCGTTCTCACGGTAATGATTTTTTTAATTCTTTTGGTTTATCTTTATGTTAAAATATTTGTTTATGATTGTTTTTTTGACCCCTCTTTGTTTATTAAATAATTGTTGATGGTTGGTTCATTCTTTTATGTTTCTGTCAAGATTTATATTTATGATTTGTGTATATTCATATGCTGATTTAAATATAATTAGATATTATTTTGGTGTTGATTATTTTTCTTTTAGTTTAATTTTGTTAAGTTTTTGGGTTTGTTCTTTAATGATTACTGCTAGAGGCTCAGTTTATTTAAGTTCTTATCATTCTAATTTTTTCATTTTTATAGTTCTATTTTTAATAATTATGCTTTATTGTTCTTTTGCTAGATTAAGTCTTCTTTCTTTTTATATTTTTTTTGAGGCTAGATTGGTTCCTACATTACTTTTAATTTTGGGTTGAGGCTATCAGCCAGAGCGATTGCAGGCAGGTATTTATTTAATTTTTTATACTTTAGTTGCTAGATTACCTTTATTATTAGTATTATTTAAGGTTTATGATTTTTGTAATACTTTGTATTTTCCTTTATTGTTTGATTTTGGTTCTTATTATTTTATATTTTATATTTTTATGATTTTGGCTTTTTTGGTAAAGATACCAATATTTCTTGTTCATTTATGACTTCCTAAGGCTCATGTAGAAGCCCCTGTTTCTGGTAGTATAATTCTTGCTGGTGTTCTTTTGAAGTTGGGTGGTTATGGTATTTTTCGTGTAATAAAGGTTATTTCTTATTTGGGTATAAAGTTTAATTATTTTTGATTATCTCTCGGTTTATCTGGCGGGGTTATTGTTAGATTTATTTGTTTTCGTCAGGTTGATTTAAAGTCTTTAATTGCTTATTCTTCTGTTGCTCATATGAGAATGGTTATTGGTGGTTTAATAACTATAAATTGATGAGGTTGTATAGGTTCTCTTTCTTTAATAATTGGTCATGGTTTATGTTCTTCTGGTTTATTTTGTTTATCAAATATTATTTATGAGCGTTTGGGTAGACGAAGATTATTAATTAATAAGGGTATAATTAATTTGATGCCTAGAATAGCTTTGTGGTGATTTCTTTTAAGATCATCTAATATAGCTGCACCTCCTTCATTAAATTTGGTTGGTGAACTTAGTTTATTAAATAGAATTATATCTTGATCTTCTTTTAGATTCTTGGCTTTAATTTTTTTATCTTTTTTTAGTGCTGTTTATACTTTATATATATATTCTTATTCTCAGCATGGTAATTATTATTCTGGAGTTTATACTTGTTCTCTTGGTTATTTTCGTGAGTATCATCTTTTACTTTTACATTGATTACCTTTAAATATTCTTTGTTTAAAGGGTGAATATTTTTTTGTTTAAGTTGCTTAAGTATTTTAATTTAAAATATTGTTTTGTGGGATCAATGATATGAATTTTTTTCATCTTAGGCCGTGTATTTGTTTTCTATTTGTTCTTTGAGTTTTTTTACTTTGTTTTTTTCTAGAACTATAATTTTTATTTTGGGTATTTATTATTTAATAATTGATTATAGAGTTTTTGTTGAATGGGAGCTTTTTAATTTAAATGGTTCTATGGTTGTTATGACTTTAATTTTGGATTGAATATCTCTTATTTTTATATCTTTTGTTATGTATATTTCTTCTTTAGTTATTTATTATAGAGAGGATTATATATCAGGTGAGAGGAATATAAATCGTTTTATTATTATTGTTTTAATATTTATTCTTTCAATAGGGTTTTTGATTATTAGTCCTAATTTAATTAGAATTCTATTGGGTTGAGATGGTTTAGGCTTGGTTTCTTATTGTTTGGTTATTTATTACCAAAATGTAAAGTCTTATAGTGCTGGTATACTTACTGCTTTATCAAATCGTATTGGTGATGTTGCTATTTTAATTTCTATTGCTTGAATGTTAAATTTTGGTGGTTGGAATTATATTTATTATTATGATTTTATTTCTAGTTCTTTTGAGATGAAGCTTATTACTATATTAATTGTTTTAGCTGCTATAACTAAGAGTGCTCAAATTCCCTTTTCTTCTTGACTTCCTGCGGCTATGGCTGCTCCAACTCCTGTTTCTGCTTTGGTCCATTCTTCTACTCTTGTTACAGCGGGGGTTTATTTATTAATTCGTTTTAGACCTATGCTAGAAACTTATAATTGTGGTTGGTTTTTGCTTTTAATTGGTTGTATAACTATATTTATGGCTGGTTTAGGGGCTAATTTTGAATTTGATTTAAAGAAGATTATTGCTCTTTCTACTTTAAGACAACTTGGGTTAATAATAAGAATTTTAGCTATGGGTTATCCTAAACTTGCTTTTTTTCATTTATTGGCTCATGCTTTATTTAAGGCGTTGTTGTTTATATGTGCGGGTTCTATAATTCATAATTTGAGGGATTCTCAAGATATTCGTTTTATAGGTTCTATTGTAAATTTTATGCCTTTAACTTCTGTTTGTTTTAATGTTTCTAGTTTATCTTTGTGTGGTATACCTTTTTTGGCCGGTTTTTATTCAAAGGATTTAATTCTTGAGATGGTTTGTTTAAGATGAATTAATTGTTTAATTTTCTTTCTTTATTTTTTTTCTACTGGTTTAACTGCTTCTTATTCTTTTCGCCTATTTTATTATTCTATATCTGGTGATAATAATTTTTATTCAAGTTTTTCTTTTGATGATAAGGGTTATTATATTTCTTTTGGTATAATTGGTTTATTATTTGTTGCTGTTTTTGGTGGTAGTCTTTTATCTTGATTGATTTTTCCTATTCCTCATGTTATTGCTTTACCTTATTATTTAAAGTTTTTAACAATCACTGTTGTAGTTTTAGGTGCTTATTTGGGTTATCTTATTTCTAAGTTTGATTTTTCACATAATTTATTTTCTTTGAATATGCTTTCTTTTGTTAGATTTTCTGGTTCTATATGATTTATACCTTTTCTTTCAACTAAATTTATTAGTTATGTTCCTTTAAAGTTAGGTTACTATTCATCGAAGTCGTTTGATTATGGTTGGGGTGAGTTATTTGGAGGTCAGGGTTTATATAGATTGTTTATTTATATAATTAGATATATTCAAGGTTGATATGACTCTAACTTTAAGATTTATCTTTTAACTTTTATTTTTTGAATGTTTATTTTAGTATTATTATTTTTCTTATACCTAAATAGCTTATAATTAGAGCTTGACACTGAAGATGTTAAGGAAGTATTTTTTACTTTTAGGTATTTATAAATATAGTATATATTATTTTTACAGTGAAAATGTAATGTTTTATTTAAACTATATAAATGTTAGAAATGTTAACGGAGTTTAACCGCTAATATAAAAAGTTAGCAGCTTTCATATTGGCTTTACATTTCCTTAATTGGAACATAAATGGTTCAATTATATTATTAACAGTAATACGCCTCTTTTTGGCTTCAATTAATTTTAGAATAAGGGTATATTGTTTACCAACTTTTCAGGTCGAAACTGAATGCAATGTTTCGCTTCTTATTCTATTTAAGGTTGATTGATAATTTCAATACTTTTTGAATGCAACCCAAATGTTATAGTTAACTACAACCCTTATTCTGCTCATTGTAATGCTCCTTGGTTTCATTCATGATATAACCCTCCTAATAGAATTAGGATAAAGAATATTGTTGATGTTGTTCATATTATAATATTTGATGTTTTAAAGATAATAACAATAGGTAGAATTAAAGCGATTTCTACATCAAAAATTAAGAAAATTACAGCGATTAGAAAGAATCGAAGAGAGAATGGTATTCGTGCTGATCTTTTAGGATCAAATCCACATTCAAATGGAGATCTTTTTTCCCGATCATTAATTAATTTTTTTGATAGAGTTGTTGCAAGGATTATAACAATTATTGGGATAATAAATCTAATAAAAACTCTTGTTGATAAAACTAGGATTGTTTTTCTTGATTTTTATCAATCTTTCTGATTGGAAGTCAAATGTACTATTTTATACTAGAAAAACAATTATCTACCTCATCAATAAATTGAGATGTATAGGAATAATCATACTACGTCTACAAAGTGTCAATATCATGCTGCTGCTTCAAATCCAAAATGATGTCTGGGTGAGAATTGGTTTATTGAGTGTCGAAGTAAACATGTTGATAGGAAGATTGTTCCAATGATTACGTGGAGTCCATGGAATCCTGTTGCTACAAAGAATGTAGATCCATATACTGCATCTGCAATAGTAAATGGTGCTTCTCAATATTCATATGCTTGAAGTATTGTAAAGTATAACCCTAATACTACTGTGAAGAATAGTCCTTGTAGTGCTTGGGTGTGATTAGATTCTATAAGTCTATGATGGGCTCATGTTACTGTTACTCCTGAGGCTAGCAGAATTGCTGTATTCAGTAATGGAATTTGTATGGGGTTAAAAGGTTCAATTCCTATTGGAGGTCATAATATTCCTAGTTCAATTGTTGGTGCAAGTCTTCTGCTGAAGAAGGCTCAAAAGAATGAAACAAAAAATAATACTTCTGAAGCAATAAATAGAATTATTCCTCATCGTAATCCAATTGATACAAATCCTGTATGTAATCCTTGATAAGTTCCTTCTCGAACTACATCTCGTCATCATTGAATTATAGTTAATAGTGTAATTCCAAATCCAATTATGAATAGGTTAATATTAAATAGGTGGAATCATTTTGCTAGTCCTGATACTAGAACTATTGCTCCGATTGCTCCTGTCAATGGTCAAGGTCTGTAGTCTACTAAGTGAAATGGGTGATTTGAGTGTGCTGTTAACATAAGTTTAGTAAACTTCTCTAGAATATAAGGTACTTAAGATTGAGAATACATATGCTTGAATTATAGCTACTGCTGATTCTAAAATTAATAGTAATATTTGTCCAATAATTAGTAATGAAATTAAGTTTATTGCTATGGATGGTCCTGTATTTCCCAATAATGTTAATAATAAGTGACCAGCGATTATGTTTGCGGCTAGCCGTACAGCTAATGTACCTGGTCGAATGACATTTCTAATTGTTTCAATTAATACTATAAATGATATTAGTGCAGGAGGTGTGCCTTGAGGCACTAGGTGGGTGAATATATGATTGGTATGATTAATTCATCCAAATAGTATAAATCTTAATCATATTGGTAAAGCAACTGCAAATGTTAATGCTAGGTGTCTTGTTCTAGTAAAAATGTATGGAAATAATCCTATGAAATTATTGAATAGTATTATAATAAAGATTGAGATGAAGATGAATGTTGTTCCATTAAATGAGCTTGGTCCTAATAATGTTTTGAATTCATTATGTAGGGTTAGATTTAGCTTGTTTCAAATAATGTTAATTCGTGATGGTGTGAGTCAGAATAATGACGGAATCAATAATAATCCTAGGAATGTTCTAGTTCAATTTAACGACAAGTTAAAAATGTTAGTTGATGGATCAAATGTTGAGAATAGATTTGTTATCATTTTCAAGTTAAGTTTTTTATTTCGATTGTTCTTTTTTCTGCTTTTTTAATAAGGTTTGGTTTGAATGAGAAAAAGTTTATTTGGTTGAATAAAATTAAAGTAGCTGAAAATATAATAAATAGGGAGAATCATATAAGGGGTGATATTTGAGGGATTTGGATTTAAATTTCCCCATCAGAAGTAGTCGTTAATTTACTATTTTTTGGTTTAAGAGACCATTACTTACTTTCAGTCATCTGATGATTCAAGGTGTACTAATTGTTTAGTTATTTTAGATTGACACTCTAATGTTATATATTTTAACTAACTCCTTAAATTATCTTAGATAATCACTTGATGAATAAATTTACTGAAGTTCTTTCAATTACAATTGGTATAAATCTATGGTTTGCTCCACAGATTTCTGAACATTGCCCAAAGAATAGTCCAGGTCGGTTTATTGTGAATGTTCCTTGATTTAATCGTCCTGGTGTTGCGTCAATCTTAACTCCTAAAGCAGGAACTGCTCATGAATGTAATACATCTGATGCTCTTGTTAATACTCGTACTTCTGTATTTATAGGTAGAATTGTTCGATTATCAACATCTAGGAGACGGAATCCGTCATTTTCTAAATCTTGTTCTGGTGTTATATATGTATCGAATTCTACATCTATGAAGTCTGAATATTCATATCTTCAATATCATTGTCGTCCAATTGTTTTAATTGTAATTATTGCGTCTACTGAGTCATCAAGTAAGTATAGTAATCGTAATGATGGTAGTGCAATAAAAATTAAAGTGATTGCTGGTAGTGCTGTTCAAATTGTTTCAATTAAATGTCCATGTAATATATTACGGTTTGTATAGGCAATAAATAGTATATATCTTAGGGCGTATCCTACAATTACTGTAATTAATAATAAAACAACCATAGTATGGTCATGGAAGAATGATAATTGCTCCATTAATGGTGAAGCTCCATCTTGAAGTGATAAGTTTGATCATGTTGCCATTAAATTATTTCATTCTAATAAAAGGTCAAACCTTTATTTGTAGAGCTTAAATCTACTGCACTAATCTGCCATATTAGAATCTAGAAATTAATGGTAATTCTGAGTAACTGTGTTCTGCAGGAGGGTTATTTTGTAATCATTCTGTAGATCTTCTTATATTAGCTCTAAATATAATTGCTCGGTTTGTAATTATTCTTTCTCATATGATTACAATAAATATAATGATGCCTACAATAGAAATTGTAGATCCAATTCTAGATACTACATTTCATGATGTATATGCATCTGGATAGTCTGAATACCGTCGTGGCATTCCTGCTAGTCCTAAAAAGTGTTGGGGGAAGAATGTTAGGTTTACTCCAATAAATATAATTGTGAATTGAATTTTTAGTCATGTGTTATTTATAGTTAGTCCTGTGAATAGCGGGTATCATTGAATTACACCTCCTATAATTGCAAACACTGCTCCTATAGATAATACGTAGTGAAAGTGGGCTACTACATAATAAGTATCATGTAAGACAATATCAAGTGATGAATTTGCTAATACTAATCCTGTTAAACCTCCAATTGTGAATAAGAAAATGAATCCTAGAGCTCAAAGTAAAGGGGGATTAAATTTGAATTTAGTTCCATATAGTGTAGCCAATCATCTGAATACCTTAATTCCTGTAGGTACCGCAATGATTATTGTTGCTGATGTAAAATATGCTCGTGTGTCTACATCTATTCCTACTGTAAATATGTGGTGTGCTCATACAATAAATCCTATTAATCCAATTGATAGTATTGCATAAATTATTCCTAATGTTCCAAATGATTCAATTTTTCCTCTTTCTTGACACACAATATGTGAAATAATACCAAATCCAGGTAAAATTAAAATGTAAACCTCCGGATGCCCAAAGAATCAAAATAAGTGTTGGTATAGAATAGGATCACCCCCACCCGCAGGGTCAAAAAATGATGTGTTTAAATTTCGGTCTGTAAGTAGTATAGTAATAGCCCCTGCTAAAACGGGAAGGGAGAGGAGAAGAAGAAGGGCTGTAATAGCCACAGATCAAACGAATAGAGGTGTTTGGTCTAGGGTTATTCTTTCTGATCGTATATTAATTGCTGTTGTAATAAAGTTTACTGCACCAAGAATTGACGATACACCTGCTAAGTGTAAGGAAAAAATTGCTAGATCTACAGATGCACCACCATGTGCGATGGCTCCTGCTAGTGGAGGGTAAACTGTCCACCCTGTACCAGCACCGTTATCTACTATAGAGGATGTAAGAAGGAGGGTTAGTGATGGGGGTAGTAATCAAAAACTTATATTATTTATTCGTGGAAATGCTATATCAGGTGCACCAATTATTAGAGGTACTAGTCAATTACCAAATCCACCAATTATAATAGGTATTACCATGAAGAAAATTATTACAAATGCGTGTGCTGTAATAACAACATTATAAATTTGATCATCTCCAATTAGTGATCCTGGTTGACCTAATTCGGCACGAATAATTATTCTTATAGATGTTCCTACTATTCCTGCTCAAGCTCCAAATATAAAGTATAAAGTTCCAATATCCTTATGGTTTGTTGAAAATAATCATTTTTGCGGTAAGATGGCTGAACTTTAGGTGGTAGACTGTAAATCTACTTATGAGATATTTTCTCTCTTACCATTAATGTTGGGTCTTATATTCAATTATGATTCTAGACTGCAATTCTAGAGGTGTAAAGTTTTACTAAGGCCTAAAAGATTATTCTTTTAATTATAACTTTGAAGGTTATTAGTTTAATTAACTTAAGTCCTTAATATAAGGAAATTAAGGTTGATGTTGAAATTAGCCCTACTGTTGAGATTATTACAGTTATTGGTAAAATAACTCTTGATTTTTGGGGCTTTATTTTCATTGATCATGAATTTTCGGTATATGATATAATTAGTGCTGAAAATCTAATTCGTATGTAATAATAAAGTGTAATTGTAGTTAATACTACTATAATTGTTATGATAGTTGTTATGTTATTTTCTATTAAGGATTGTATAACAATTCATTTTGGTAGGAATCCAAGGAATGGTGGTAACCCACCTAGAGATAGTAGTGATAAAAATATTATGAATTTAATTTCAGTTTTCATATTTCTGGCTGAGTAGATTTGATTTATAAAAAATAAATTTATTTGTTTGAATAATAAGACTATAATTAGTCTTAGTAGTGAGTAAATAATGAAGTATAATTCCCAAATATTTTCTCTAACAGTTAATGATCTAATTATTCATCCTAAATGTCTAATTGATGAGTATGCTAGAAGCTGTCGAAGGGATGTCTGGTTTAAACCTCCTATTGCTCCAATAATAATTCTTAGAATAATAATTGTTCAAATAAATGTTCTTAATTGAATACAATATGATAAGACTATTATTGGGGCAATTTTTTGTCATGTTATTAATGTTAAGCAGTTATTTCATCTTGAAGCACCTATAACTTCTGGAAATCAGAAATGGAAGGGAGCAGCCCCAATCTTCAGCAATAATCTGGAGCTGATTATTATAGAAGGAATGAATTCTCTTTCCCAGCCTATAGGGTACTTTATTTGAATCAAAATAATTGAAAATAATAGTATTGTCGATGCTATTGCTTGGACAATAAAATATTTAATTGATGATTCATTTATTATTATATTTTTATTTCTTGTTAGGAGCGGAATAAATGAAAGTAAGTTGATCTCTAGTCCTATTCAAACTCCAAATCAGGAATTTGATGAAATGGACAGGATCGTTCCTATCATTAATGTTGATAGGAAGAGAAGTTTTGTAGAGTTGTTGGTCATTAAAAAGGAGAGGATTAATACCTCTATGAATGGGGTATGAACCCATTAGCTTGGTTAGCTTACCTTTTTACATTAAGGTGTATGATGCACATTAGTTTTTGATACTAAAGGAGGTAGTTTAATTCTATCTTATGTAATCCTTTAATGAAGGTAATATAACTTACTTTATCTACCCTATCAAGATAGCCCTTTAATCAGGCACTTCATT